GTTAAAATATGAAAGTCAAAGAATTCTAAGAGTTTTTTTTTTCAATTTCATATTAAATGGAATGAATTTCATTAATTGAAAAAAAAAAAATTAGTATCTTTAGTATCTATAAAAATAATTAGATAATAGAATTTGTACCTTGTTAACCGATAACGGAAGAACGAAATCCGGATAAATACTAATTCCTATTACAGGTAAAAAGATACATATCGAAACAAATAATTCTCGTGGTCCAGAATCAAAAAATCTCTAATTTGGAATATTGAATAGCTTATATCCATAGATAATAAAAAAAAATAGGAGTTAATATCATTCCAATTGCCATTACAAAAGTAATCAAAATCTTTGGCATGAAAAGATATTTTGGGCTGGTAATTATTCCAAAAAAGACTAAGAATTCTGCAACAAAACCACTCATTCCTGGCAATGCAAGAGAAGCCATTGAGAAACTACTAAACATGGTAAATATTTTTGGCATTGGGATAGATATCCCCCACCTTTTCGAGATAAACAAAACGTATTCGATCACAACTTGTTTTTTATTGTGTTGACCAAGAGAGGTTGAAGCTGCATAAATGATTTGTATTGTTCCTACTATCACCAACCAGGGAGATAATCTGGAATGAGCATGAGCTAATAATTCCATATTGATCCGACTCAATTTATATGTTTAATAAAATTCCAGCTAAAAGCATACATGTACTGTAATGTGCTTCTCCGTGGGTATCTGGTAACCATGTATGTAGGGGTATCATCGGCGATTTGACAGCATAAGCAATAAGAAAACCAAAATATAGTATTATTTCTAATGCTGCAGGATACGATTGATTAGCTAATTTTTATAAATCTAATGTTGGTTCATTGGAACCATATAAACCTATACCTAGAATTCCTATTAAGAGAAAAATGGAACCTCCGGCAGTGCACAAAATAAACTTTGTAACCGAGTACAGGCGTTTTTTTCCTCCCCACATGATGAAAAAAAGTAAAAGGTCTTGAGAAGAAAATGATCCTATTTGTCCACTATACATTGCTAACATCAAGAAATAGAAAAGTCACGGATTTCAAGTAACTGGCCAAGCTGCTAAAGTAGCTAAAGTAGTAATAAATCCTGTCAGTAAAATGGGTCCTATGGAAAGTCCATTGATTCCCAGTCTCCAGTGAAAATCAAAAAGATTGATCCATTTAGAACCCTCCTTCAATTGGGTTAATGGATCGTCCAATTGGAAATGATAACAAGATACATAGCTCATTAGAAGGAGCTCTAGTATACATATACAGATAGTGTACCACCTATACATCTTATTTCCCCTATGGGAAAAACAAGAATATTGTTAACCAAGGAAAATAACTCGTGATAAAGACAAGATAAAATTATACCAGAGAACCCCGTGCTCGGGAGAAGAATAATATATTTTCTTTTCTCGAGTACGGGCTTTTGTCAGTAAAGAGGAATCAACTGATTCAAGTGGAGTTTTTTGTCAAATATCAATACGAAAGACCCATGCTGCGGGTTGTTTCATGCCATAAATAAACACGGACACTCAAAAAATCCGTTGGACAAGCGGATTCACATCTTTTACAACCTACACAATCTTCGGTTCTTGGGGCAGAAGCAATTTGCTTAGCTTTACATCCGTCCCAAGGTATCATTTCCAATACATCCGTGGGGCAAGCTCGAACACATTGGGTACATCCTATACATGTATCATAAATCTTTACTGAATGTGACATTGGGTCTATAAATTACAGTTTTGAACACAAAATATTTTCGATCTGGTAAAATAAGAAACTGAAATAAATCATATATTTTTATTGTAGATACCAGACGAATCAATGATTTATAAAAATCTTAAGAATTAATAGATTTTTTAATCTATTTATGGTAAAGGGCCAAGATACTTTGATTTCCATTTCAATAACCATTAAATACATTAAATATTTAAATATGAGAATATGAGTTTACGAATTTAATTCATGTTCAATTTACTATAGAGATATATAATATTTTAGAAATAGAGAAATAGAATATAGATAGAATATAGAAATATAATTCAGGATATGATAATATATTATATATCAGATGAATACGTTTGTTATCAGGTTAGTAACTCTAAATTAGAAATCTATATATGAAATCTAAATCTATATGAAAAAATAGAAGAAAATAAATAAGAAAATAATAATAATAGATATTAAAATAAAATATTCTATTATTATCTAATATCTATCTAATATCTAATTTTATAGGAATCATTAGAATATTCTGAACTGTTTATGAACATCACAGCAAATATAATTAATACGTTTATGGCTCCCACATAAATAAGGAACTGCGCGGCAGTTACAAAATAGGAATTCAATGAATTATAGAATAAGGATATACAAACGAGAACCAATCCCAATGAAAAGGCAGAATCAATGGGATTTATAAGTAATACTACTCCCAGACCTCCTAATATAATAACTGATCCCAGAAATACTATAAGAATATCATGTATTGGTCCAGGTAAATCCATTCTGAAATAAAAGATAAATAAATAAGTCAAAGTATTTCATGACTTTACTAAGGATTCAGTAAAAGAACTATTTTTTTATATGATACCTTCCTAATTGAATGAAAAAAAATGGATATCATTAGATAGTTAGATAGATAGAATAAAATCCTTTGGTTAATCCTACTTTATTCTAATTCTAAACCAAAGTTTAGTAATTAGTAATCGTTCTTAAACCAAGGAAGGAATTTTTATATTTTTTTCTTTGAGTTTTTGAATCTATAACTGTTTGAATTGTGTAATCTCCAATTATTGAAATTGGTAACCGACCTAAAGAAATTTGATTCTAATTCAATTCGTGACGATCATAAGTGGAAAGCTCATATTCTTCAGTCATTGATAAACAGTTTGTTGGACAATACTCGACACAGTTACCGCAAAATATACAGGCAAAATATACAGACACCCAAATCAATACTATAATGAAGCAGTTGTTTTTTCTTAATATCTTTTTATCTTTTTCAAATTTCCAATCAACAATAGGAAGGTCTATTGGACATACGCGGACACATACTTCACAAGCAATACATTTATCAAATTCAAAGTGGATTCGACCACGAAAACGCTCTAATGTGATTGATTTTTCATAAGGATATTGAATAGTTACAGGTAAACGATTTGTATGGGATAAGGTAATTATGAAACTTTGTCCAATGTACCTTGCGGCTCGTATTGTTTGTTTGCCATAATTCATGAACCCAGTACCCATAGGTAACATATTTTATATATCCATGAATAAGATTTATGTTTCTTTCTCTTGGGTGAGATAAGTGAGAAATATAGAATATTCATTATTGTTTTCTCTGAATTTCTTATTTTTATTTAGAGTTTAGAGTCTAGTTTATAGTGAAGAGTGAAGCAAGTTGAAAAGAAGTTGTCAATAATAGATTACCTAGAGAAATAGGTAAAAGAAATTTCCATCCAAGATTTAATAATTGATCCATTCTCATCCTAGGTAAAGTCCATCTTGTTGTGATAGGAATTAACAGAAACAAATAAGCTTTAGCTAATGTAATAAAGGTACTAATTGAGATTACAAAGATTCTAAACATTTTATTTATTCCAAAAAGTTCAGTAAGAGATATGTACGGAATAGAAAAATTCCACTCACCTAAGTAAAAAATTGTTACAAATAATGAAGAAACTAATAGATTTAGGTAAGAAGCAAGATAAAAGAATCCATATTTTATACCTGAATATTCGGTTTGATAACCTGCTACTAATTCCTCCTCTGCTTCTGGTAAATCAAAAGGTAATCTTTCACATTCTGCTAGAGAAGACACTAGAAAAACTAGAAAACCTGTGGGCTGACGCCACAGATTCCATTCATCAAAACCATATTTGGACTGTGCCTCAATTATATCAACTGTACTTGAACTGTTAGATAATTCTAGTCGATGATAACATAACTGCTCCCATCGCTATTACAAAACCGTACATGAAACCTAAGCTTCATACGGCTCCTTTATGGCCACAAAGAAATGTAAGGTAAGGACTAGTTTAGTATTCTTGCTCTCCTTGGACCCTAGGTAAATACAATGTAAAGATAAACTGGATGTTGGAGAGTCCTCAATTCGACCAATAAAATTCTGTTATAATAATAATAAATAATATTCTGATGAACAGAATCAAAAATCCTTTTTGTTCAGCAATAACTTAAGCCTTCAATCAAATACTGGTTATATTCATAATACATATGTATCAAGAAAAAAAGATTTTATTATTATTCCTTATTCCCGTTTTCTTTTTTTTTATCATATTGCATCCTATTTGTCTTGTTCCTGTTCTTCTTTCTCAAAACTAAAAAAAAGATTCATATATTTATTCAAGAATTCAATTTCTTTCATATTCATATTTAAATATTGAATATATTGGAATTAGATTTCTATTGTATTGTATTTAAATACATTTCTTTTATCTTTTATCGAAAAGATAAAAGAAAAGTTCATATTCTAACGAATCACACGTAGAGATATTGCTAACACACATAGAGTTAATGGTATTTCATAACTAATCGATTGAGCTGCAGCTCGTAGACCGCCTGAAAAGGAATATTTATTATTTGATCCATATCCTAACATAAGAAGACCAATGGGACAATACTCGAAAAAGCAATCCATAAAAAACACTTATACTGAGATCAGCTAAAACAAGGTTATATCCAAAAGGGATTACTAAAGAATTTAGTAGAATTGATATAAAACCTATAGAAGGTCCGACCCTAAATAAACGAATATTACCTCGCGATGGAAGAAGATTCTCCTTCAAAAGTAGTTTGGTCCCATCCGCTAAAGCTTGAAGAATTCCTAATGGACCAGCATATTCAGGTCCTGTATTGCTGCAGATATTTTTCTTTCTAACCACACAATAACTAATACCCCCATTGTGATTCCTAATACAAGGGTGAAAATGGGGACAAAAATCCATAAAAATCCATATACTTCTTTTAAGGATTTTAATCTATAAAAAGAATTAATAGTTTGTATTTCTGTCGTATCAATTATCATTTCAACGATCAACTTTTCCCATAATGATATCTATAATACCTAGTATTGTCATGATATCAGCCAATTTCATTCTTTTAACTAGCTGGGGAAGAATTTGCAAATTGATGAAACCGGGTGGACGAATTTTCCATCTTCAGGGGAAAACACTACTATCTCATATGAAATAAATTCCTAATTCTCCTTTTGGAGCTTCTACCCTTACATAAAGTTCTTGTTTTAATAATTCAAAATTGGGTGAAAGTTTCTTAGTAAGAAATATCTAGTCAAAATTATTCTATTCGGAATTATTTGCCCTATGAAAACGCCGGTTTTCTAAATTCTCATAAGGTCCTTCAGGAATTACTTCTAGAGCCTGTTGAATAATTTTTATGGATTCTTACATTTCACCTATTCTTACTAAATAACGAGCTAATGTATCGCCCTCTTTTTGCCATTTTACTTCCCAATCAAATTTCTTGTAACACTCATAGTGATCAACTTTACGAAGATTCCATTGTATCCCAGAAGCTCGTAACATTGGCCCTGATAAACCCCAATTTATTGTCTCCTCTCCACCAATAATGCCCACTCCTTCAACTCGTTCCAAAAAGATAGGATTTCGCGTAAGAAGTTTTTGAGTATCAAAAACTTCTTTTAAAAAATAATCACAGAAATCAAAACATTTATCTATCCAGCCATAAGGTAAATCCGCAGCTACTCCTCCGATGCGGAAAAAATTATGCATCATTCGCATACCTGTGGCGACTTCGAATAGATCATATATGAATTCCCTCTCTTTTAAAATATAAAAAAGGGAGTCTGTGCACCAATATCGGCCATAAAAGGGCCAAGCCATAACAAATGGGAGGCTATACGGCTCAGCTCCAGCATTATAACTCTGATATAACTGGCCCTTTTAGGCACTTGAACACTTTCCAAGCGTTCTGGTGCATTTACTGTTATTGCTTCTGTGAACATAGTAGCTAAATAATCCCAACGTGTTACAAACGTGTTACATAAGGCAAATATTGTATAATGGGTTCTCCACTATTTTTTCCATCCCTCTGTGTAAATAGCCCAATATAGGTTCACATTCAATAACATCTTCACCATCCAGAGTAACGATCAGTCGAAGAACACCCTGCATTGATGGGTGGTGAGGACCCATATTAACTATTATAAAATATAAAATTCTTTTTGTATCCGGTACAGTCATCTTTTTTTTCCTGAATTCATTATTTCATTAATTTCTTAAAATGAAAATAAAGAATTAAAAAATAAAAAAGAACAAGGATAATAATAAGAAACTCAAAGAAGAATTTCAAATTTAATTAACGAGTTTTTGGTTCCCGAGTATCCAACTGATTTATGAATTTTTTATAACGCACTCTATCTTTATTTGACAAATAAGTCAATAATCGTTGACGTTTTCCCAGAATTATTCGTAGACCCCTTTGCGATAAAAAATCTCTTTTGTGCAATCTTAAATGTGAAGTAAGTCTCCGTATCTTATTGGTGAAATGGAATACTTGAAATTCAACAGACCCACTATTTTCTTCTTTTTCTTCTTGTGTAATAACTGAGATCAATGAATTTTTGACCATAAATTAAAGTTTTTATTTTTCTTTTCTGTGAATTTTACCAATCAGTAAAAATAATAATATTTATTAGACCAGTTCTTTTTATATAGTATACATCAAAATTGGATTTTATTCATATACTACTTTGTTTTTTATTTATGTGGTTTATGTTTTGTATATTTGATCCAAATATACAAAACATATATGTATTCAGCAAATAAAACAATTTATTTTTACTTAAAAAGATACTTGCTCTTCCTTTCCTAGTGAAAATTGATACACTCTGAAATTAACATCATGTATTAGAATATTACACAGTATATATATGTATATATATATATATTTATATATTATTATATTATTATTATTATATTATTATTATTATTATATTATTATTATCTTTATATTATTATTATCTATATTATTCTATTTTATATATTTCTATATTTCGATATATTTTGGCTTTCATCTACCGAATACATTAATCCGCTATAAATTTTTTTTTTCATTTTTCATTGGAATTGAATTCATTCTGAATTGTGAATACATATGTATTCTTGACATACTAAAACGACTTCCATTATTGGCATCAAACCAATAGCGATTCATACAAACTACATCTTCTAATCGATAATTGGGCCAAAGAAACAATTTAAATTTAATGAAATTTTTTCTATCTGTATTAATATGTTTGTTCTCATTGAAAAATTTCCCACATTTTCTTATTTTTTTTTCGTTGCAAAATCTTGGATTTCTATCCACAACATTAAAATTTGGTAAATTGAAACAAATTCGAATTCGAAATTCTCTACGACGTCTGGGAGATAGAATATTTTCAGGAACAAGTAAATCATAATGATTTTTGTCTCCACTCAAAAATATGTTGCTGTGTCGTGCAATGGATTTTTCAACTTCCTTTTTATCAATATATCTTTTTTTTGTGTATTTTTGATTTAGTTTTTGATTTATTTGGTGTTTCTTATTATCAACCAATGAAATATCCATAGTTTGATATATAATAGATTTTTCATTCCTTCGTATAGATAGACAAATTGGTTCAATAATAAATATTCCCTTTCTTATCAATTCTGCAAGACCTAGGTCCTTTTGAATCAGCATTTCATCTATATTTATTTCACCTCTTTGAATTGAAGATATAGCAATATCCTTTGGATTTATCAGTCTAAGTAGGAAACAATATATTCTGATATTTTTCATTATTTTATTATCCAAGGGATCACCCCATCTTAGTTGAAAAAGGAAATATTTTTTCAAAAAGAAACCCAGTTCCGTTTCATTCTTGCTCTTATATTGTTTTATATCCTTTTTTAGTTCGAATCTTGCGTAATCTTCTTCAACCTTGGAATTTCCTAATTCAAGATCTTTTTTTTTATATGATTTCTTTGGATTTACGTTAATGTTTTTACTTTTTTCATTTATAGAAAAATGAAAAAGGAGTGATTTGATTGGGATGATCCAAGGTTGAATTTTATATACATCAAAAAGTAGCACAAATTCTGGGAAGAACCAAGTTCTTAGATTGGATATAGTATCATGATTTGATGCGATATCATAGAACCTTTTTTGATTGTATGGGAATGAAAAAAAAAGATCTTTTTTTTTCATTTTTTTGAAATTATTAATTTCAGTATTAGTATTTTTATGAATCTTGATCCCAATATGTGCATTGACCCAGATCTCAATATTATTGAGAAAACAAAGATGAAGAATTCTACAATCAAAATATTTTCTATCCAAAAGATTTGTATTTCTATCAATATTTGTATATCTATCAATAAGATATCCTTTTTCTAGATAATCATTACTCGGTATACTTACCAATACATAAAATGATTCGGGTTTCGATGTATAGAAATGATATGGAATTTCTTGGTCTCCGTTTCTTTCTAATGTTGATTCAGAAGTGTATAAATTAGAGAGACTTATGTATTTATAAGATAAAAGATCATATCTGTAATGTTTTTTCCATTTGTTTTTTTGATTCATAAATGAATTCACTGCATAGTCATTTTTCTTTTTTGAATAAATGAATTGATATTTTTTATATAAATACAATTGGTTTGATTCCTTGTTTTTAATCATACAATGCTGATTTATTCTATTTCGGTATTCTTTAGGTACTAATCGAAACCTTTTTTTTTGAGAGAAATCGTATTGATAATAAATTTTTAACCAATTTTTCCATTCGTTCATTACATTTACATATGTATGAATTTTTTTATTTTTATGTCTTGATTTATAATTAAATATTCCGTGGAATATAAAATAGTTTTTTAAATTATCCTTAAAGAAAGGATAGCTTCCTTGATATTGAAGTACAGGTCTTAATTGAGACTTATTAAGTAATTGATTTTGTGATATTTTGTAAAAAACATATGCTTGGGACAGGGAAGATAAGTTCCAATAAATATTGGAATCTTGATTGCTATTCTTAATATTATCAGTATTTGAAAACAATTTTTTTATAGTCAAAATAAAATTCATTGTATTTTGATTTGTTTCATCAATTCCTTCTTGTTCTTTATTTATTTTATTTATTTCATTGTTGTAAATAGGTTTATTAAAGATCTTTTTTGTTGATTCAAATAAAAGTTGTGTATTGTTCTTAGAAATGGTAATGGTACATAGCAAAATATCTATGTATATTTTTTCAATGAATGATTTAATAAAGTAGTGTGATTTACGCATTAATCGGATATTCTTCTTTTTTAATATTTTCCAAATATGTTTCTGTGACCCCGATCTTTTATTATCATAAATTATAACTATTTCTTTTGTTTTCTTATCTTTTGCGGTTCGTTCAATTTGATTCTTTATTTTCATTGTTTTATCAGAAAGATCTTTAATTCTTCTTTCTATTAGTGAATAATTGAACCAATCCATCGTTCGATTTAGAACGAACGATTCTTGAATAATCTTATTATTTCTTTTTAAATCTTTTTTTTTTTCATTCGGTTCATATACTTTTTCTATCCTCAATTCAAATAAGAAATTTGGATTTACTTTCTCCAGTTTTTTCATTATTAGATTGATAACTCTAACTATTTTTATGAATCCTTTTGTTTTTTCTTTTAGAACTTTTAGAAAGGATTTTATTTCTTTATTGAAAAATTTTATAACTTGTAAAAATCTCTTTTTTGCCTTTTTTTTTTTTTTTTGGAGTTCTTTATAAATAGGTTCAAAAAAATAAGGTCGTTTACGGGGAACACCAAAGGGAAGTTCCGATTCCATTCCCCAGACTGTTAAAAAACAAAAATTTGTTTTTTTCTCTTTTTTTTTCATTATATCTCTCTGATGAGATCGTACTTTAGATTTTCTACAAGGTTTTAGACAGAAAGGATTCAGAATCTTTATCTGAATACCGTTTATTAACCAATCTTGTGGAAATTCTGTTTCTGATAATTGAACACCATTATAGGTGCATTTAATATGTATTTCTCTATTCCATTCCTGAAAATCCTCGTCCCACTCGGTAATTTGGAAGAATAACATATGGAAAATATTTTTGGCTATTATTAATGAAGGCAATATAATGTATTTTCTAAGAAAAGATTGGGTTACTAACATCAAACTTCTTATTACTTGAGTAAATATAAAGGTATCCCAAGCTTCTGATATTTCTATCTGTTCATTTTTATATTCTTTCCCCTCTTTATTCTTTTCTTCTTTTGTATCTTCTTTTTTAAAAAAGGAAATTGTGAATTCTGATTCTTGGTCTCTGCCCATCCAATTCCTAAAAATTAGATTCTTTATTTCATTTATATCAAAAGAGGAAAAAAAGGAAGTTTTGTCTAGACGATCCAAAAAAAGCGGGGAATGTACATTTACTTGAAATAGGTTCCAAATAACTGTTTTACGTCTTTTAGCGCGCATGGATCCTTTGATTAGATTGCGACGAAAATCCGATTGTTGTGAGTAACGTATCAAAGTCAACTCTCCCTCTTCCGTTTGATCATAATTTTTATTATTGTTACTAGTATTCAGATTAGAAATACTAGAAATAGAATTGATATCATAAATAGAATTGATATCATGATCATTATCGTTATCGTTATAAATTATCACACGTTTGGATTTTCTTGAATAAATCTGAGAATATTCTTCTTCATATTCTTCTTCATTTTCTTCTTCCTCTTCTATAAAACTCTCGGTTAATTTGTATGACCATCGAGAAACCTTTTTACTGATTTCTTCTAGTCTAATTCCAATAGATTTCTTTTTCGTTTTTTTTTTGTCTTTTGTATATGTTGTAATTACATCAAAGACAAATTGCAAATATTTTGCTTGACTTTCTGAATCAATTCCTTTTTCTACGGAATCATTAATAAGTAGATCATGAATCTTATTTATAAAAAAAGATTCTACTAAATCTTCTGTATCTTTATAAGTATCTATGATTGCACGTGAATCTAATTTTTTTCTCGTTCCTCGATATGGTCCGTTGAAAAAAGGGTCATATTTCTTTGGAAAGCTTTTTTTTCTTTTTTCATCATCACATAATATGGTTCTTTTTTCAAGCATATCCAGACTAGGGGATCTCTCATTTTTTTCTATAATTTGGATTCGTCTTCTCAATTCATTGTTAAAATTGCACTTCTTTTTTTCATTAGTATAAATCCAAGATTTATAAAGATCTTCGTCATATAGTTTCTCTATTATGTACAAAGAGATTCTTTGTTCTAGAATTTCTGAAAAAGTGGATAAACTGGGCGGATATGTAAAGGATATTATTTGTTTACCACCACTTGTACATGTAAAAAAAAAAAATTCTGACATTTCATTGCGTAAAGCATTTTCTAATTTATCATTTTTTATATATCGTAATGGATGATTCCATCGTTTATAATTGAAAAAAAAATTGACAAAAATTGTTTCAATTTTTTTATTTATTCTTTTCTTTTTCTCTTCTTTCAGTCTTCCCAATTCCCAATTCTCTTGATGGGTCTCCAGATCAGAATCTTCGTAAACTGGGCTATCTTGATAGCTTGCCTCTTGAAAGTGAAATTCATCCTTTGTTTTTTCCTTTCCATTCACTCGGATCTCTTCCGTTTCATCTATTTTGTCCAGATCCTCCTTTTCTTCCGAACAAAGGGAAGGGTTTTCTTCGGTGGATCCCTCTTGTTCCTGTTGAATTTCCTTCATTTCGTAAGTTGTTTCTACATCGCTTTCTTCTTTTCTTTCTCCCCCTTCTTCCGTTTCTGAGGTTTCTTTCTCTTTCAGTTTCTTAGTGAAAATAGGCGACGGCATTCTGCCTAAATAGTAAACACAGGTGATAAATAAGAGAATACTACAGATTCGAGCCATAGAATTTCTCAATTCTGACACAAGATACTTATTAGATTGAATAGAATGATTTTTCCGTATCCAGAATAATACCAATCCAACCCATTTCATGAATAAAATGTGACCAATTAACCAACCAACAAAACTACTTGTTAAAAATAAAATCTTGTTATTGCATCGAAACATATAAATGTTGACTAATCTGGCTAACGTGGAACTTGGTAAAATGAAATGGTTGAATAATTGAAAAATTAGATTATTCAGGAATACACATTGAATGCTGAGATTACGCATTGAATTTCTGGTAGTAGATCCATAATCAAAAAAGTTTTTCTGATTGTTCCAGAATAAATGAAACAAAAGATACGGTAGAATTAGGACAGTTATTGTATGAGGTCTATCCAATGCTAGATGCAGAGGCGCATAATAGATCGATATGAACATCATGAGCTGTCCCACAATAAAACCAGTTGTTGCTGATACCTCCTTCTCGGTTCCCTCTTCCATAACCCGAGCTCGGAGAAGTAAGAGATAAGAGGGCCCTATGGAGAATGTGGTCAGAAATCCATAATAGA